GCTTATCGACAGAAAAGAATAAATTTCGATAGTCCTTTTTGGCTCCGGTGGCGACTAGATCAATGCATTATGTCTTCAAGAGAAGTTCCTATCGAAGTTCACTATGAATCGTTGGGCACCTATTATGAGATTTATGGGCATTATTTAGTAATAAGAAGTATAAAAAAAGAAATTCGTTGTATATACATTCGAACCACTGTTGGTCATATTTCTTTTTATCGAGAAATCGAAGAAGCTATACAAGGTTTTTCCCGGGCCTATTCATATGGTATCTAATCATATAGATGGTTGGTATCTAAACTAGGCAAATTTATGATACTGGTGTAAATTCAGGTCCTCTCGATTCAACTAGGATCATAATTTTCCATTTTCTACGTGAATAAAGATAAAGAAAAGGAAGTTTTCCAATCATTCACTCAAATCCATTGTCGAACCGAATCCCACTGAGTGGAATATGGAGGTACTTATGGCAGAACGGGCCAATCTAGTCTTTCACAATAACGTGATAGGTGGAACTGCCATTAAACGACTTATTAGCAGATTAATAGATCATTTCGGAATGGCATATACATCACACATCCTGGATCAAGTAAAGACTCTAGGGTTCCGTCAAGCTACTGCTACATCTATTTCATTAGGAATTGATGATCTTTTAACAATACCTTCTAAAGGATGGCTAGTCCAAGATGCTGAACAACAAAGTTTGATTTTGGAAAAACATAATCATTATGGGAATGTACATGCAGTAGAAAAATTACGCCAATCCATTGAAATATGGTATGCTACAAGCGAATATTTGCGACAAGAAATGAATCCTAATTTTAGGATGACTGACCCTTTTAATCCAGTCCATATAATGTCTTTTTCAGGAGCTAGAGGAAATGCATCTCAAGTGCACCAATTAGTAGGAATGAGAGGATTAATGTCAGATCCACAAGGACAAATGATTGATTTACCCATTCAAAGCAATTTACGTGAAGGACTGTCTTTAACAGAATATATCATTTCTTGCTACGGAGCCCGTAAAGGGGTTATAGATACTGCTGTACGAACATCAGATGCTGGATATCTTACACGTAGACTTGTTGAAGTGGTTCAACACATTGTTGTACGTCGAACAGATTGCGGTACCATTCGAGGGATTTCTGTGAATACCCGGAATGGAATGATGCCAGAAAGAATTTTGATACAAACATTAATTGGTCGTGTATTAGCAGACGATATATATATAGGTTCACGATGCATTGTCGTTAGAAATCAAGATATTGGAATTGGACTTATCAATCGATTCATAACTTTTCAAACACAACCAATATTTATTCGAACCCCCTTTACCTGTAGGAATACGTCTTGGATCTGCCGATTGTGTTATGGCCGAAGTCCTATTCATGGGGACCTGGTAGAATTGGGAGAAGCTGTAGGTATTATTGCTGGTCAATCTATTGGAGAACCGGGCACTCAACTAACATTAAGAACTTTTCATACTGGTGGAGTATTCACAGGGGGTACTGCAGAATATGTGCGAGCCCCCTCGAATGGAAAAATCAAATTTAATGAGGATTTAGTTCACCCTACACGTACACGTCATGGATATCCTGCTTTTCTATGTAATATAGACTTGTATGTAACTATTGAAAGTGACGATATTATACATAACGTGATTATTCCACCAAAAAGTTTTCTATTAGTTCAAAATGATCAATATGTAAAATCAGAACAAGTGATTGCTGAGATCCGCGCGGGAACATATACTTTTAATTTGAAAGAAAGGGTTCGAAAACATATTTATTCTGACTCAGAAGGGGAAATGCATTGGAGTACCGATGTGTACCATGCATCAGAATTTATGTATAGTAATGTACATATCTTACCAAAAACAAGTCATTTATGGATATTATCAGGAAAGTCGTGCAGGTCTGATGCAATCCATTTTTTACTTCTCAAGGATCAAGATCAAATTAACATTCATTCTCTTTCTACCGGAAAAAGAAATATTTCTAACCTTTTAGTAAGTAATGATCAAGTAAAACATAAATTATTTAGTTTCAATACTTTTGGTACAAAAGAAAGGAGGATTACCGATTATTCAATATTTAATCAAATCATATGTATGGATCATTCTCTTTTTATGTATCCTGCTATTTTTCACGATACTTCGGATTTATTGGCAAAAAGGCGAAGAAATAGATTCATTATTCCATTTCCATTCCAATCGATTCAAGAACGAAAGAACGAACTAATACCCCCTTCCGGTGTCTCGATTGAAATACCTATCAATGGTATTTTTCATAGAAATAGTATTTTTGCTTATTTCGATGATCCTGAATACAGAAGACAGAGTTCAGGAATTACTAAATATAGAACTATAGGAATTCATTCCATTTTTCAAAAAGAAGATTTAATTGAGTATCGAGGAATCAAAGAATTAAAGCCAAAATACCAAATCAAAGTAGATCGATTTTTTTTTATTCCCGAAGAAGTGCATATTTTACCCGAATCTTCTTCAATAATGGTACGGAATAATAGTATCATTGGAATAGAAACACCAATCACTTTAAATATAAGAAGTCGAGTAGGCGGATTGGTCCGATTGGAAAAGAAAAAAAAAAAGATTGAATTAAAAATATTTTCTGGGGATATCCAATTTCCTGGAGAGATGGATAAGATATCCCGACACAGTGCCATCTTGATACCACCCGGAACGGTAAAAAAAAAAAAATGGAAGGAATCAAAAAAAAAGAAAAATTGGATCTATGTCCAATGGATCGCAACTACCAAGAAAAAGTATTTTGTTTTGGTTCGACCTGTAATTCTATATGAAATACCGGACAGTATCAATTTTGTAAAACTTTTTCCCCAAGATCTGTTCCAGGAAAGGGATAATCTGGAACTTAAAGTTCTCAATTATATTCTTTATGGAAATGGAAAATCCATTCGGGGAATTTCTGACACAAGGATTCAATTAGTTCGGACTTGTTTAGTCTTGAATTGGGATCAAGACAAAAAAAGTTCTTCTAGTGAAGAGGCCCTCGCTTCCTTTGTTGAAATAAGTACAAATGGTTTGATTGAGTATTTCCTAAGAATTGACTTAGTGAAATCTCATACTTCGTATATCAGAAAAAGGAATGACCCATCTGGTTCCGGATCGATCTCGGATAATAAATCGGATCGGATCAATATCAATCCATTTTTTTCTATTCATTCCAAGGAAAAAATTCTACAATCACTTAGCCAAAATCACGGAACTATTCGTATGTTGTTGAATAGAAATAAGGAATGCCGATCTTTGATAATTTTGTCATCATCTAATTGTTTTCAAATGAGACCATTCAACAACGTAAAATATCACAATGGGATAAAAGGAATAATTAATAAATTTAAAAAAGATCCTATAATTCCAATTAATAATTCGTTAGGCCCTTTAGGAATAGCCCTTCAAATTGCAAATTTTTATTCATTTTACCGTTTAATAACTCATAATCAGATCTCAATAACTAAAAATTTGCAACTTGACAAATTAAAGGAAACTTTTCAAGTAATTAAATATTATTTAATGGATGAAAACGATAAGATTTATAAACCCGATCTATACAGTAACATCGTTTTAAATCCATTCCATTTGAATTGGTATTTTCTCCATCATAATTATTGTGAAAAAACGTTTACAATAATTAGTCTTGGGCAATTTATTTGTGAAAATATATGTATAGCTCAAACGAAAAATGGACCACACCTAAAACTAAAATCGGGTCAAGTTCTAACTGTTCAAATGGATTCTGTAATAATCAGATCGGCTAACCCTTATTTGGCGACTCCAGGAACAACTATTCATGGCCATTATGGAGAAATCCTTTATGAAGGAGATATCTTAGTTACATTTATATATGAAAAATCGAGATCCGGTGATATAACACAGGGTCTTCCAAAAGTGGAACAGATATTAGAAGTACGTTCGATTGATTCAATATCGATGAACCTAGAAAAGAGAATTGATGCTTGGAACGAATGTATAACAAGAATTCTCGGCATTCCTTGGGGATTCTTGATTGGTGCTGAGTTAACTATAACGCAAAGTCGTATTTCTTTGGTTAATAAAATTCAAAAGGTTTATCGATCCCAGGGAGTACACATCCATAATAGACATATAGAAATTATTGTGCGTCAAATAACATCAAAAGTCTTGGTTTCAGAAGATGGAATGTCTAATGTATTTTCACCTGGCGAACTAATTGGATTATTGCGAGCCGAACGAACGGGGCGTGCCTTGGAAGAAGCTATTTGTTACCGAGCTCTATTATTGGGAATAACAAAAACATCTCTGAATACTCAAAGTTTCATATCCGAAGCGAGTTTTCAAGAAACTGCTAGGGTTTTAGCAAAAGCCGCTCTTCGGGGTCGTATCGATTGGTTGAAAGGTCTGAAAGAGAATGTTGTTTTAGGGGGAATGATACCCGTTGGTACTGGATTCAAAACAATAATGCACCGTTCACGGTCAAGGCAAAATAACAAGATTACCTTGGAAAAAAAAAAGAATTTATTCGAGGTAGAAATTCGAAATATTTTGTTCCATCACAGAAAATTCTTTGATTTTTTCATTTCAAAGAATTTATGTGATACATCAGAAATCTAGGATTTAATGATTCCTAAAAGCAGATTATATTCATCCCTTTAAATGCTGTCATTTGATTTGGTAATAAAGTATAATATACTAGTTTTATTTTACAAACAAATAAATTCATTTTTAGCCCCCATAATTTCATTTTTTTCAAATCATGTCAAAGTAATAAAAAAAATAATAATAATATTTCAATTTCCTGGAAACTCCGATAGATCTGCTATATCAATGGATATATGCATATCCCAACCCAACAACAACAGACTCGTCAAAACTTCCGTTTCTTCATTTTGTATTCTGTTTTTTTTTATTTTATTTATAATTTTGAAAGTTTCAGAAAGAGAAATCATTTTTAAGACAATCAATCCAATCTATAAATATTTATTTTCATATTCATATCTATCTATATAGATCTATATAGATAGATTTGGAATTTCAATTCCATATATGGAATATACATAACATATAGGGTCCGCATTTTTTTCTTTGTTTCATCTATTTGATAATAATAATAAATAGAATAAAAATGAATGGCCTGATTATGTATTAATGGCCAATCTTCGATAAAAGAAAAGAGAAGGTTCCATCGGAACAATTATTTATTTCTATTTCAGGATACCTGGTCTCTTTTTTTTTTCAATTTTTTTTTTCAAAAAAAAGTGTGGGGATAAATGACAAAAAGATATTGGAACATAACTTTTGAAGAGATGATGGAAGCAGGAGTTCATTTTGGCCATGGTACTAGGAAATGGAATCCTCGAATGGCACCTTATATATCCGCAAAGCGTAAGGGTATTCATATTACAAATCTTACTCAAACTGCTCGTTTTTTATCAGAAGCTTGTGATTTGGTTTTTGATGCAGCAAGCAGAGGAAAACAATTCTTAATTGTTGGTACCAAAAAAAAAGCAGCCGATTCAGTATCACGGGCTGCAATAAGAGCTCGATGTCATTATGTTAATAAAAAATGGCTCGGCGGTATGTTAACGAATTGGTATACTACCGAAACGAGACTTCGTAAGTTCAGGGACTTGAGAACAGAGCAAAGGACGGGAAAACTCAACTGTCTTCCAAAAAGAGATGCCGCTATGTTGAAGAGACAATTATCTCACTTGGAAACATATCTGGGCGGTATTAAATATATGACGGGGTTACCCGATATTGTAATAATCGTTGATCAGCAAGAAGAAGATACGGCTCTTCGAGAATGTATCACTTTGGGAATTCCAACGATTTGTTTAATCGACACAAATTGTGACCCGGATCTCGCAGATATTTCGATTCCAGCTAATGATGATGCTATAGCTTCAATCCGATTAATTCTTAACAAATTAGTATTTGCAATTTGTGAGGGTCGTTCTAGCTATATACGAAATTATTGATTAATAATAAGATAAATAAATTATTTGATTTGGTGGGGGGGGATTCATAGATTTATGGAATCGGTTATTATATCATTACAAAATTGTGCAAAAAGAAAAAGAGAAAAAGAACAAACAGAAATATTATGTGATTAGTAGGTATTCCAAATAGAAAATGAAAGTAGATAAGTAAAAAAGGAAATAGTTGAATCAAAATAATTTCCTTTCAAGTTATATTTTTTTCCTTTTAGAGGGGGGGCAATATGAATGTTCTATTATGTTCCATGAACACATTAAACAGATTATACGATATATCTGCTGTGGAAGTAGGTCAACATTTCTATTGGCAAATAGGGGATTTCCAAGTGCATGCCCAAGTACTTATTACCTCTTGGGTTGTAATTGCTATCTTATTAGTTTCAACCATTCTAGTTGTTCGAAATCCGCAAACTATTCCCACTTCCGGTCAGAATTTCTTTGAATATGTCCTTGAATTCATTCGAGACGTGACCAAAACTCAGATTGGTGAAGAATATGGTCCGTGGGTTCCATTTATTGGAACTCTGTTTCTATTTATTTTTGTTTCGAATTGGTCAGGGGCTCTTTTGCCTTGGAAAATTATAAAGTTACCTCATGGAGAGTTAGCAGCACCCACAAATGATATAAATACTACTGTTGCATTAGCTTTACTTACGTCAGTAGCATATTTCTATGCGGGTATTTCAAAAAAAGGATTGGCTTATTTTGGTAAATACATCCAACCAACTCCAATCCTTTTACCGATTAACATCTTAGAAGATTTCACAAAACCCTTATCGCTTAGTTTTCGACTTTTCGGAAATATATTAGCTGATGAATTAGTAGTTGTTGTTCTTGTTTCGTTAGTACCTTTAGTAGTTCCTATACCTGTTATGTTCCTTGGATTATTTACAAGCGGTATTCAAGCTCTTATTTTTGCTACTTTAGCTGCGGCTTATATTGGTGAATCCATGGAAGGTCATCATTGACTAGTTATCGAAATAGTCTTTTTTTTTAGTTTAGCCCACCACAAAGTATGTGCGGCTCACGATAATCTACTTAGGGAACATAAATCAAAAAATAGAAAGAAATTTTGAAAATTTTTAATAATAATAAAAAGTATTATCCACCCCCCCTAAAAAAGAAAGATGCAATAAGGATAAGGTATAAATAAGTATAAGTATACGATTTAGTGTAATATAATAATAAAATATAAAAAATAACCAGGGAATTGTAAAAAAATAGGAAAAAGATCTTTTAGAAAGATCTCTTTCCTATTTTTCCTAAACTCTTTGTTTGACCAATTTGTATTTTACTCCAATGAAGATTCTTTTTTTGATTATTTTGTTCATTCAATTAGAACTATAACATATTCAATCTTTTTATTAGATTATTTAAGATTATTATTAGATTCTAAAATCTATTATTATATTAGATTTGAATATATTAGTATATTAGATATTAGGAACTATAATTTCGTATGATATCTACGTTTACGACATGTGATTAAAAAAAAAGATGTTATATAGAACTAGAACAGATTCCCATTTCATTCATTCACATTCAATTCAATGATTGACCAAAGGATAATTAATTTTCATAAATATAATTAAAAAAATTTAAAATCACATTTAGATCACTGATATTTCTATGTAATAATTCGGTCTAACGAATTGATTTAGATTGATTCTATCCATATGGGATAATAATGAATAAAAGAAAGGGCTTTCAAAAAAAATTGAGATAAAAAAAAATAGAGTAGGAGTGAGGGGGTCGAACTAGGTGTATATATAGAATCTAATCGCTATAAGACAACTCTTTCTTTTTTGGAGGTTTCAAAGAATGATTCTCGAATCCGATTGAATCTAAGACACAACTAATTGGTTTACGGTATGGAAGAAACACATGTATATGTCATATTAGATATGAACTAGTTATATATGACTAACTATCTAAATTTGTCCTGCTACTACTCTAAATTTAGATGGGGATTCAAAAAACGAAGCCCTTCCGTTTCATCTGTTGTAATTGTGAATTGAATATTGAATGACTAAAAAAATTAAATCAAGAAAAAGAAAGAACGAAGAATTTAAAGAATGGTTCGAAAATGTAAGGTAAGATAAGAATAAAAATTGTATGTATTCACAAAAAACTACATGGGTAGAAACGAAAAAATAAATATCGAAGTAATTCGGATAGTTCAATAAATATTATTATTTCAGTTTGAAATTTTGAATTACATTTCGACTAGATAAAGATAAATATTAAGAATTAAATAATTAAGTCATAATTTCTTGGTTGATTATATCATTAACTATTTCTTTTCTTTATTTTATTTGGGATAGGAGGAACTTATCATGAATCCACTGATTTCTGCCGCTTCTGTTATTGCTGCTGGGTTGGCCGTCGGGCTTGCTTCTATTGGACCTGGAGTTGGTCAAGGCACAGCTGCAGGGCAAGCTGTAGAAGGGATTGCGCGACAACCGGAAGCAGAGGGAAAAATAAGGGGTACTTTATTACTTAGTCTGGCTTTTATGGAAGCTTTAACTATTTATGGGCTGGTTGTAGCATTAGCGCTTTTATTTGCGAATCCATTTGTTTAATCTAAAATTTGTTTAATCTTACAAAAAAATAGAAAAATAAAAATACATATTCTTTTTTCCGTGTACTTTCTTTGCTGCTCTTGCTTTTTTTTTTTTTGAATTTAGAAAGTTTTTAGAAAGTGTTGAAAACAACTAGACATTTTACAATTGACATAAGAACTAGTATCTAATTCTAATAAGTATCATTCTTATGGGGAATCTTTCAATTGAATAACCAATTCAAAATATAGAATATATTTATTAATAAATATATTCTATATTCTCTAATATATAGAATATTCTTCTTATTAGATTAATATTATTACTAATAATTAATATGAATTAATAGTAAGAAATGGGAATTTTATTATTATTCTAATTATTATATAGAAATCTAATAATATTATAGAATCCAAATATTCTATAAATATCATATAAAAAACTAATAAAAAAATCGAAAATAGGAATCGTAGAAAGATAATTAGTCTATCCATAAGAGGAGATGCGATCATATGAAAAATTTAACCGATTCTTTTCTTTGCTTGAGTTACTGGCCATCCGCCGGAAGTTTCGGGTTTAATACCGATATTTTAGCAACAAATCTAATAAATCTAAGTGTAGTGATAGGTGTATTGGTTTTTTTTGGAAAGGGAGTGTGTGCGAGTTGTTTATTTCAAAGAATAGATTGGATCCAACCAACTGCACTTTTTTTTCCTTATAATTAGGAAAATGTGCATGATCCCGCGAATGACTTCTGAATAAATTAAGAAAAAATAGTTAAGAACCATAGCATTTCGTGATTCATTGGTAAATCTACTTTGATTCTCTATCAACCAAGAATTTTGGACCATTACCATGGTTAAAGCTAAGCAGTTTGAAGTTTAGACGCAGTGTGGTACTCTTTCTACCACTATGTTAATACGGAAATGGTTTCAAAAAATTGAATTGTTGGAATTTTTTCGATATAGAACACTCATGTCGATAAAATGGCTTGAATTCTCTTTACGATGAAAAATTGGAAAAACGGGTGTTTAACACCTCCTTTTATGCAATGCGGAATCGATGACCTACGTATAAATTAATAAGAATTCTTTGGACTTGAAGAAAAAAAAAAACAACTTTGCTGACAATTATTTGTTTGGTCAGAAGAGTCCTCCAAATATTTTGGTCTTGTATTAGTAATCATTTTCAAGATTTTTCAATCTTTTTAGAAATAGAAATAGAGAAAAGAGGATAGGCTCAATTACATGATAAAGATAGGGACATTTCCTATAAGGAATTGAGTGTGAGAGCCAAATGAATTGAAAGATTCATGTTTGGTTCGGGAAGAGATCATAGACATTTTGAAATGAATGGAAAGAGAATCTACTTTCATTAAGTGATTTATTAGATAATCGAAAACAGAGAATCTTGAGAACTATTCG